GAATCACTACACTACTTGATTCATATGGTTCTCGCCGACTTACACAAATTTTTTATATTTTTTTTATATGCGTTCTATTTTGTTGATATTCGTTAGAGACTTTCTTTAGACATTAATTAGACATAGACATTAATATAAATGAACCATAACTATGTAGCCCGATTCCTAACAGATTGACCCCAAAGTAGCATATCCAAATTATAAGAAAGCCAATAGAAGCCACAACAGCAGAATTTGCAGGGGGCAATTTTTTATTTGTTCGACTATGTAAATAAATCGCGAATACGGTCCAAGTAATAAATGCCCAAATTTCTTTTGGGTCCCAATTCCAATATGAACCCCATGCCTCATTAGCCCATACTGCTCCCGAAAGAATCCCTATGGTTAAAAAGATAAACCCTATACTAATAACACGATAACCCCAACGGTCCAATTGTTGAATCAACTGGGACCTGTAATAATTTTTCGCGGAAAAAAAATAAGTATTTCCAAAAACATTGCTTTTTTTATTCATGCATTGAATTTCACCAAAGTAAAAAGATTCATTGAAATTTAATAAATGGTTTTTATTATAAAAAAGTGTTATGTCTTTTCGAAATGTAATGACTAGAAGTGCTACTGATAATAATGATCCGCATAAAAGGGCCGCATAACCCAATACCATCATACTTACGTGCATTATTAACCACTCAGATTGGAGAGCGGGTACTAATATTTCGGATTGATGTATTTCAGTTAAAAGACCTGAAGTAGCAAAGCCTTGTGTAAAAAGAGCGCTTGGTGCAGTTATTGCACTTAAATAATTTTTATTTTTTTTGAAATATGGAACAATATGAATAATGGAGAAACTCCATGAAAGAAAGATTAATGATTCATATAAATTACTTAATGGAAAATGTCCCGAATAAATCCAACGAATGACTAACAATCCTGTTATACATAAAAAAGTCACGATCACGCCTCTTTTTGACAAATCAGATAGTTTTACGATTTCATCGACGAATAAGGTTATTAAATGAATTGTAATTACAATTGAAACAATCGAAAAGGAAATATGAGTTAATATATGTTCTAAAGTTAAAAATATCATAAAAATTTAAAATATAAAGTAAGGGGTCCTTTAATTATGAAGCGGCAATTACTAATTGAATTTATTATAGAATCTATTTTCTGTTTTTTAGAAGAGGGCATGCCGCCACTCGGACTCGAACCGAGATGCTCTAGCACTGCTTCCTAAGAGCAGCGTGTCTACCAATTTCACCATAGCGGCTTACTCAAATTTATAATAGCGTATTTCTATTCAATAGTCGAGACTTAATAAAGTAAATTCAATAGAATACTTTTAGAATACTTTTTAAAAAACAATCAAATTGATGAAGAAAAATTCATAGGAATTTGATTGTTTTTTTTTTAGTTTAGAGGATCGCTTTTATTTAACTTGGAATTTTCGTGGATTTTATCCTCTTCGAGAATTGACTCGTTGTAACTAACTAGTTCTACCCCCGGATAGGGGATAGAACTCAAAAAGAGTCTTTTCTCCTTTTTACTTTTTTGTATTTTTTACTGATTCACTTATAATTTATCTTTATCGTGTTTCATTTTATTAATAAACCCCCAAAAATAGGATTTCTTTTAAATCACTTAAATTTTATACACTTTTCATAGTTAATATACCAACTAAAAATTTTTTTTATATATTAGGTTAGTAATTCAGAGAAATAATAATTCATAAATTTACAAAAAAGTTTGAAATCAAGGATTCAGTTATTTTGGCTAAAGATCTTGTCTTGTATCAGTTCTTTATCTTTATATAGTTAATATAGAAATAGGCGAACAAAGAAGAAATTGAACTATTGTTAAGTAGATCAATGAGTAAAATCTTAAATTGCGTTCATAAAAAAGATACTAAATATACTAAAAAAAGGTAAACCTTTATATCCTGTGTTTTTCGTTTTTCAAAAAAAAAATGGGTAATGGAAATCATTCATTTTATATTCCTGATATCTAAATAAAAATTGCCAACTTTTGAGTCATGTAGATTCAGATTCTCACAATTTTTTATTACTTATTTGTTTGTCGCACAAAAAAACTTTTTGACTGCCCGGTGGAAAGAGATTTACCCAATGAAAAAGCTTTTAAAGCCGCCCAATATCCTTGCTTTTTCCAAATATTTTTACGAATACGTTTTTTTGATATAGAAGTACGTTTTTTTGGAACTGCCATTTGAAAATTAAGAGATTACTTATTATTCTATTGGATGTGAAAGACATCTATTGTTCAAAAGAAGTGATTTTTTATTTTACTATTCATTATCTATTTTCTTTCTTTATACCATTCTCTTTATAAAAAATCATAAAAAAAATATTATTTGAAATAGAATAAAGCATTCCTCGAATTAAATCCTCGAATTAAAATAAAAAAATATATAAATATAACTAGTTAATGATTTTTAAGAAATTAACTAAATATAAAAAGAAAAAGGGAAGTTCTTATTTAATTT